TGTCATTTCACTGATTCGTACTAAATACCGAGCTAATGAATCCCCTTCCTTTTGCCATTGAATCTCCCAATCAAATTCGTCGTAACACTCATAACGATCAACTTTACGAAGATCCCATTGTATTCCGGAAGCCCGTAGCATTGGTCCTGATAAACCCCAATTTAGTGCTTCTTCTGCGCCAATAATGCCTACGCCTTCAACTCGTTCTAAAAAAATAGGATTCCGTGTAATAAGCTTTTCATATTCAGCAACCCCGGTTAAAAAATAATCGCAAAAATCCAAACATTTATCTATCCAGCCATGAGGTAGATCAGCAGCTACTCCTCCGATACGAAAATAATTATGCATCATGCGCATACCGGTAGCAGCTTCGAATAGGTCATATATCAATTCTCGTTCTCGCAAAATATAGAAGAAAGGGGTCTGTGCCCCAATATCTGCCATAAAAGGGCCAAGCCATAACAAATGGGAAGCGATACGACTCAACTCCAACATAATAGCTCTGATATAGCTAGCCCTTTTAGGTACTTGAATATTGCCTAGCTGTTCGGGTCCATTTACGGTTATTGCTTCTGTGAACATAGTAGCTAAATAATCCCAACGTGTTACATAAGGCAAATATTGTATAATTGTTCGATTTTCCGCAATTTTCTCCATCCCTCTATGTAAATAACCCAATATTGGTTCACATTCAATAACATCTTCACCATCGAGAGTAACGATCAGTCGAAGAACACCATGCATTGATGGGTGGTGAGGGCCCATATTGACTATCATGAGGTCTTTTCTTGTAGTTGGTGCAATCATAAGTTTTTTCCCGAGTCATTCTTCCCATGCATTGCTGAAAGTAAAAAGAAGTTCATCAAAATTGAAACGACTAAGCTCAAATGGTATCACGCTTCAAATTAACGAGTTTTTATCTCTCGAATATTCAACTCGCCAATTAATTCTTTATAGCGTTCTCTATTTTTTTTTGACAAATAGGCCAGCAGTCGTTGACGTTTTCCCAAAATTTTCCGCAAACCCCTCTGAGATGAAGAGTCTTTTTTGTGCAATTCCAAATGTGAAGTAAGTCTCCTTATCTTAGTCGTGAAACTGAATACTTGAAATTCAACAGACCCCCTGTTTTCTTCGTTTTCTTTTTGAGAAATAACCGAAATGAATGAATTTTTTACCATAAAAAAATCCCCTTTCCCTTTTTACAGATATGGATTTTACCGATCAGTAATAATAATGCCATTAATTTGAATGTGATATATACAATAATCTAATCCTAATTTATTTAGGAACTCCTAATTTTCTGAATTCAAATCACTCAATTCAATTTGAAATTGGATTTAGATAGGGATAGAAAAGGATTGGTACATTTTCGCATCGAAGAATTTAGATTTAAAACGAAGAAGTTTTTGTTGATTCATTTCGAGATCTAATTGAGCCATCATTTATTTCATATTGGATATTTAGAATGAAATGTGAGACAAGGCATGTGATCTGTGTATTTGTTTGCTTTCATATACCCTATATTATATTTTCATATACCCTATATTATATTTCATATACCCTATATTATATATAGGGTATAGGATATATAGAAAAAGTGTATTATCCACGAATTTTCAATCGTGGATACAGATGTATCCTTAACATACTGAAACGACTGCCATTATTGGTATCAAACCAATAACGATTCATACAAGCTAAATCCTCTAATCGATAATTAGGCCAAAGAAAGAGCTTTAATTTCATTAATTTCTTTTTCTCTCTATCAAGATGCTTACTGTCATGCGAAACTTGGCTGCTGTTTTTTCCGTTCTTTCCATTCCAAAATACTGGATTTCTATCTCCACCATTTCTATTCTTTGAATTGAAACAATTTAGAATTCTCAATTTTCTACGACGTCTAAACGATAAAATATTTTCAGGAACAGGCAAATCAAAATGATTTTTGTCTCTATTTCCAGTTATTCTTTGATGTGCTGAAATAGTTTCATCAAAATTATTCTTAGAAACATATCTTTGTTCTTGGTATTTTTTATTAGTTTGGTGTTTACTCTTATGAACCAACGAAATACCTATGGTTTGATACATAATAAATTGGCCATCGTTTTTTCCAGACAGACGAATGGGTTCTATAATCAATACTCCCTTTTTCATCAATTCTGTAAGAGTTAAATTCTTCTGAATCAGCATTATATCCAAACAAATTTCTCTCGTTTGAATCGAGGAGATAGTAATTTTTTTTGGATCTATCAGCCTAAGCAGGAGACAACATACCTTGATATTATTCATCATTCTTTGATTCAAAGTATCGTCCCATCTTAATTGAAAAAGAAAAAAACGTTTCAGGAAGGAATCTAGTTCTGCTTCCGTGTTGCTTTTGTATTGTTTTTTCTTTTTCGCTTTTTTCATGTCTGATCTTGCAGAATTTTCTTCAAGATCTTTTTGTTGTGAGAGAACGGATCCAAGATCTCCTCGACTTGTGGGTTCTTTTTCTTCTTGATTTCGATGCTTTTTATTCGATGGTATCAAAAAACTTCCTTTTTTCTTTTCATTGATCTTTTTATTTTCACTACTATTTTCATTTCTATTCAAATTTAAAAGAAGTAATTTTCTTGGTATAAACCAAGGTTTCGTTTTATAGGCATTATAAAGTAACACAAGTTCTGGGAAGAACCAAAGTTCCAGATTCGATATGTGACGCTTTAGTATTTTTTCATTCATTCCCATCCAATCAAAAAAAACTTTGTGAGAGTTTGGTGGATTGATTTCTGGAATCATAAGATAAAAAAGATCTTTTTTATGAATTATTTGATAATTATTAGTAGGAATTTGAGTATTTTGATTCCTATTGGTATCGATCGTGATCCAGGCCTCAATATCGACTTTTTGTCTAAGATAAAAATTGATAATTTTCCAATCAAAATATTTTCTATCGGCCGTTTTTTCCATATAGCGAATATCGACCTTTCCTAGAAAATTATTGATAGGGATGTTTCTCAGCATATCAAAAAGGCTTTCTTTATGCGTGTTATAAGAAAGCTCTTGGTTCTTATGTCCTTGAAAGGGAGAAAAGCATTCCGTTTTATTTTCATAATTAAGAAATTTATATGATAAAAGATCATATCTATAGTATTTTTGAAAATTATCTTTTTGATTAGATAATGAATATACTTCAAATTGGTTTTGTTTTTTGGAACCAATTAATTGGTCTTTTTCATATGAATGCCTTTTGCTAAAATTTGATTTTTTAGCTATACGACGCTGATGAACTGTATTTCGCCACTTTTCTGGTATTAATCTAGACCATCTGATCTGAGATAAATCGTATTGATAATGTCCTCTTAACCAGTTTTTCCATTGATTCATTTCATAACTCGGAAGTTTCTTATCTCCTAATTTCGACTGAACCATTCCTTGTGTTTCAAAAGAATCCTTTATTTCAGGCTTAAGAAAAAAAGGGATTCCTTGAGATTGAAAAACAGAGCTAAATTTATACGAGTTACTGACTTGGATTTGTGATAATTTGTAAAATACATAGGCTTGTGACATGTATGATAAGTCATAAAAAATAGGTGAATTTGTTTTACTATTACTAATATTATCAAGTGACTTTTTTATAGTCGAAATAAAGGCAATTGGATTTTTATTTTTTTTATTAATTATTTCTTGTTTTCTTTCCTTATTGTAAATGGATTTATCAATAATTTTTTTTGTTGATTCAAGAAAAAGTTCTGTATTCATTTTGCGAATATTAATGATAGATAAAAATATTTCTGTGTATATTCTTTCAATGAAAAATTTCAAAAAAAGGGGTAATTTAGAAATTAATCGAGCATTTCTTTTTTTTAATATTTGCCATTTTTCGAATCTTTTAGAATTATAACTTGTTTTGTTAGGACTAATATTATTTATTTTTGGAGTTACTTTTTTTTTCTCTTTTGTGATTCTTTCTATTTGATTTCGAATTGTACTTGTTCTATCAGTCAGATCCTTCATTTTTTTTTCTGTCAATGAAGAATTTGTTGAACTCGGAGATGCAATTTGACTAAATGATTCGTGAATTATCTGATTGCTGATTATAGAATCTTTTTTTTCTTTAATTTCACTCGATTCATATACTTCTACTTCTCTTAATCGAAATAATAGAATTGGATTTACTTTTGAAAGTTCTTTTATTATTTTTTTTATAAAAATAACACTTTTGATAACCCGTTTTTTTGTTTCTTTTGATACTTTTCGAAGTAATTTTGTTTTTGCTTTAAAAACTATTAGAACTCGAAAATACTGCTTTTTAAATTTTCCAATTTTTCTTTCAAGTTCCTTAAAAATGGGTTTAAAAAGGGAAGGTCGTTTTCGGGGCGAACCAAAAGGAAGTTCAGCTTCCATTCCCCAAACTGTTAAAAAACAAAAATCATCTTTTTCTTTTTTCTTTTTCATTAGATCTTTCTGAGAGGATCTTAGTTTCGATTTGTGCCAAGGTTTCAGACAGAAAGGAAATAATATTTTTATCTGAATACCGTCTGTCAACCAATTTTTCGGAAATTCTGTTTCTGATAACGGAACACCATTATAGGTACATTTAACATGCATCTCTGTATTCCATTCCTGTAAATCCTCAGACCATTCAGGAAGTTGCAATAGGCATATACGTCCAATATTTTTTGCAATTATCAATGAAGGTAATAGAATATATTTTCTAAAAATAGATTGAGTTAGTAACATGGAACCTCTTATTACTTGCACAAATGGAATGGTATCCCAGGCCTCTGCTATGTCTATTCGCGCTTTCTCCTTTCTTTTGTTCTTCTCTTTGTTTTCTTCTCTTTTTGTTTGTTCTTCTGTATACTCTACAATTTTGAATGCTTCCCCCTTACCCACCCAATTTCTCAAAATTAGTTTAATAAACCCGGAGATATCAAAAGATAAAAAAGGGGATTTTTTTATTCTGTCCAAAAAAAGAGGGGAATGCACATTTGCTTGAAACAATTCCCAAATAACTA